TTTCTAACTGTTCCAAAGTCTTATAAGTTGCATTAATCAAATTCAATTTTTCTCGTTCTATTTCAGAGTATCCAGTCATTCGAAATTGATCCGCTTCTATTTCGACTTTCCGTAAGCGGGCCCGGGCTTTTTCTAACTGGTCTAGGGCCCCTTTGCGTAATTCTTCTGAATTTTGAATAGTCTTCAAGATCCTTTGTTTTCGATTATCTAATAAATCACTTAACACTCCCTTTCCAAAAAAAATTAACACACCAAGTACTACGCTTAGGTTTATTAGATTGGTTGCAAAAATATCAGTATTAAACCCGAAACTCCCCGCGGATGGCCAATAACCCAAGGAAAGGAAAGAATCGGTTACATTTTTCATATGATCTCCTCTTTCTTATAGTTATAGCTTTCTTCTAGTTATAGATAGACTACTTAATTTTTTTTTTATTTCTATTCTTTAATTGTATCCTTTTATTATGACTTTCACTATTTCTAAATAGAAAATAGTAAATTGAGTCAAAAAAATATATTGATATTAGAAATGAATTTTAATGGATTTTTTTTTTCAATTGGAAATTTCCAAGTATTGGAAATTTCCAATAAGCTTGATACTTATTCGATTCGAATTAGTTCGATTCGAATTCGGTACCAGGTCTTATACAGGTCAGTTGCGAAATACCTCGTTTGTTACAATACAATTGCAATACTTCCTAAAAAAAGTTCGTCCATTGGACTAAGAAGGTAAAGGAAAAAGTTAGTTGGATCCTCATTCTTAAACCAGGGATTTCCGTGGGTTGTTGTTCCTAAGTAATTAAATTGTAGGAATTAAATATTAAAATAATTCGAAAAAACAAGATCAACAAATCTTACGGAAATAAATAAAAATATGTGTTTTTTTTTAGGATTAAACAAAAGGATTCGCAAATAAAAGAGCTAATGCTACAACTAACCCATAAATTGTTAAAGCTTCCATGAAAGCTAGACTAAGTAATAAAGTACCCCGTATTTTTCCTTCCGCCTCTGGTTGTCTCGCGATCCCTTCTACAGCCTGTCCCGCAGCAGTACCTTGACCAACCCCAGGTCCAATAGAAGCAAGCCCGACAGCCAATCCAGCAGCAATAACGGAAGCGGCAGAAATCAGTGGATTCATGATAAGTTCCTCGCGCCAAAACAAAAATAAAGAAATAGTTAATGATACAATCAACCAATATTCAAGTCACAATTACCGACGAAATAGAAAGGTTTCTATTGAAATCCCTATCCAAATTCACAATAGTAAGACAAATTAGATATATTTTTTTTTAGTTCCTATATACCTAAGTTAATGTCTAATATCACATATACGTGTTTTTCCCCCATACCGTAAACCAAATATTGTATCTTTATTGTATCTTAAAGTCATCGGGATTCTCGAATCATTCTTCGAAAGATTTACAAGAGTTTTCTTATAGCGATTAGATTATATACACCTAGTTCGACCCCCCATTCCTACGCAAACCAATCCATATTTTTTTTACAATTAAAAAATATCGTAACCTTTTTTACAATTACTCTAGATCGTCTATATCTTGATTTATACCTTATTTGTCTATTTATCTTCCCTAAGTGGATTACCTCAAACGGCGCATATATTGCGTCAGGCTAAGCTAAAAAAGACTGTGTTGGAAACTAGTCAATGATGACCTTCCATGGATTCGCCTATATAAGCCGCAGCTAGGGTTGCAAAAATAAGAGCTTGAATACCGCTTGTAAATAATCCAAGGAACATGACTGGTATAGGAACTACTAAAGGTACTAAAGAAACAAGAACAACAACTACTAATTCATCAGCTAAAATATTTCCGAAAAGTCGAAAACTAAGCGATAACGGTTTTGTGAAATCTTCTAAGATGTTAATAGGTAAAAGGATTGGCGTTGGTTGAATATATTTACCGAAATAACTCAATCCCTTTTTTGTAAGGCCCGCATAAAAATATGCTACTGAAGTAAGTAAAGCTAAAGCAACGGTCGTGTTTATATCATTTGTGGGTGCGGCTAACTCCCCGTGAGGTAACTGTATAATTTTCCAGGGTAAAAGAGCCCCTGACCAATTCGAAACAAAAATAAATAGAAACATAGTTCCAATAAAGGGAACCCATGGACCGTATTCTTCTCCAATTTGAGTTTTGCTCACGTCTCGAATGAATTCAAGAACATATTCAAAGAAATTCTGACCATCAGTAGGAATGGTTTGTGGATTACGAACAGCTAGAATGGCTGAACCTAATAAAATAGCAATTACGACCCAAGAAGTAATAAGTACTTGCGCATGGACTTGGAAACTTCCTATTTGCCAATAGAAATGTTGGCCTACTTCCACACCGGATATATCGTATAAACCTTTTAGTGTTTTGATAGAACATAATAGAACATTCATATTACCCTCTGAAAGAAATAGAACTTAAAAAGGAATTATTTTGATTCAACCATCTTTTTTTTTTTCGATTTGCCTACTTGAATTATATATTTAAAA